TTTCCAACGGTTCGATAGCCTCCTCGCGTAGTTTGTCTGAATTTCGAATAGTATTCAAAATCCTTTGTTTTCGATTATCTAATAAATCATTTAATAAAAGTGGATTATCTTTTTTTCTATTCATTTCAAAAACTTCGATAATCCCCTCCCGAACCAAACATGAATCTTTCAATTCATTTGGCTCTCATGCTCAATTACTTAATGGGGAATTCCCATATTTTTTTATTTAATGAGCCTATCCATTCTTAATCTGTTCATAAACAATATTGAAACTGATCACTACTACTAGAATATTTAAAGGACTCTTCTGAAAAATATGTAATTATCAGCAAAGTTGTTTATTTTTTTTTCTTCAAATCCAAAAATTATTATTATTTTATACTTTTATACATAGGTCATTAATCCAACACAACAGTGTATAAAATAAAACAAATAAGAAGTTGACATACCTTTTAGTTTCCAATTTTATCCAATATTCCAATAAGCGGTTAAAGTGGTTTTATCGACATGAGTGTTCTATAGCGAAAAAAATTCCAACTATTTGTTTTGAAACCATTTATGTATTAACATAATAGTAGAAAAAATACTATTAGGAATAGGCAAGAGTACCATGCCGCATCTGCACTTCAAATAGCTTAGCTTAGCTTTAACCATGGTAATAGTTTCAGCTTATTGTATTGATTGATAGAGAATCGCAGCAAAGTCAATTTACCAATAAATCACGAAATGCTATGGTTCTTCCATACTATTTCTAAATTTATTTAGAAGTAATTCGCGAGATCATGCACCTTTCTTTCCTAATTATAATGTGCAGCTGGTTGAATACAGCCTATTCTTGAAATAAACAACTCGCACACACTCTCTTTCCAAAAAAAATCAATACACCAAACACTACACTTAGATTTATTGGATTTGTTGCTAAAATATCGGTATTAAACCTGAAACCCCCGGCAAATGGCCAGTGACTTAAAGAAACGAACGAATTGCTTATATTTTTCATATGATCTCCTCTTACTAGATAAACTAAAAAAATCGAAAGAGTTCTTTTTGTCTAACCTTCACTTTTTATTTACTATTTTTTTTTTATGTCTAAAAAATGAGACTTCTAAAAAAGTTTCCGTTGGACTAAGAACGGGAGGGACAAAAGTTGATATGAAAATTTTACATCCTCAAATCAATCCTTTCCATGGGTTCGTTTTTTATCAACGAATAAATATAAAATATGAAAATATGGGGGTGATATTTTGACATAATTCAAAAAAGTAAGTAATAAGTCATAAAATACATATAAGTTTTTTTTGATTTCTAATTTTTTATATTTCTAGTATTAAACAAAAGGATTCGCAAATAAAAGCGCTAATGCTACAACCAATCCATAAATTGTTAAAGCTTCCATAAAAGCCAGACTAAGTAATAAAGTACCTCGTATCTTTCCCTCTGCTTCGGGCTGTCTTGCAATCCCCTCCACAGCTTGACCCGCAGCGGTACCTTGACCCACTCCGGGTCCAATAGAAGAAAGCCCTACAGCCAATCCGGCAGCAATAACGGAAGCAGCAGAAATCAGTGGATTCATAAAAAATTCCTCGCAAAAAAAATAGTTAATGATACAATCAACCAATTAATTTATTATAATTATGATTTCATTATTCCATCGATAAGAAGATTCATCTAGCCAGTTGAAGTAACTAAGAACTTCCGAATTGAAGAAATAAGAAATAAATAGTATTGCATCATTAGAACTACTTCCATATTTCCTTTTTCGTTTCTATCCATGGTGCTTTTTTGTAAATTCATATGACTTTCGAACCACTCTCTAAATCTTATATCTTTTTCTTAATTTAATCCTTTTAGTCATTCAATTCACAATTACAGACAAAAAGGAAAAACTTCTAATGAATATAGTAAAGATCTACTATCACATATACATTACATACATTTTTTCCATAATATGGACCTACCTTTTCTATCTTAAATTTAATCGTATTTTCAAAGAATTCAAATTCTTTGAAACATTCATAAGAGTTGATTGTCTTAAGTGGAAAATGATTTTTTGATCTATTTTTTTATTTATTTTAAATTTCTACTGATGGCCCTCTAGTGATTCGCCTATATAAGCCGCAGCTAAAGTTGCAAAAATAAGAGCTTGAATACCACTTGTAAATAATCCAAGGAACATAACAGGTATAGGAATCACTGAAGGTACTAAAGAAACAAGAACAACAACTACTAATTCATCAGCTAATATATTGCCAAAAAGTCTAAAACTAAGTGATAGGGGTTTTGTGAAATCTTCTAAAATATTAATAGGTAAAAGGATTAGAGTTGGCTCAATGTATTTACTGAAATAACCCAATCCTTTTTTTGTAAGACCTGCATAGAAATATGCCAATGAGGTGAGTAAAGCTAAAGCAACAGTAGTATTTATATCATTCGTGGGCGCAGCTAACTCTCCATGAGGTAACTGTATTATTTTCCAAGGTAAAAGAGCCCCTGACCAATTCGAAACAAAAATAAATAGAAACATAGTTCCAATAAAGGGAACCCAAGGACCATATCCTTCTCCAATCTGAGTTTTACTCACATCTCGAATGAATTCAAGAATATATTCGAAAAAATTCTGATCGGCAGTGGGAATGGTTTGTGGATTTCGAACAGCTAAAGTGGCTGAACCTAATAAGATAGCAATGACAACCCAAGAAGTAATAAGTACTTGAGCATGGATTTGAAAACCTACTATTTGCCAATAGAAATGTTGGCCTACTTCCACATCGGATATATTGTATAACCCCTTTAGGGTATTGGTTAGGGTATTGGCAGAACATAATAGAACATCCATATTGACCTCGTCTAAAAAAAAATAAAATGTTAAAAATAATTATTTTGATTCAACTGCCTCTTTACTATTTACTATGTGACTCATATATTCTGGATTTTTTATTTTATTCTTTTTATTTTTGCGATTCAAGATATAGTAATTGATTCTTAAATCTTATTCTTTATCTTAACTATATATTTTTTTTATAATATTTTTTTTATATGTTCTATATATATTTTATATGTTCTATATATATCTATGTATATAATTATGTATATAATAATAATTTTATACACATTATATACTCAAGGATTTCGTATAAAGCTAAAACGACCTTCACAAATTGCGAATACTAATTTGTGAAGAACTAATCGGATTGAAGCTGTAGTATCATCATTTGACGGAATCGAAATATCCGCGAGATCCGGGTCACAATTTGTATCGATAAAACAAATCGTTGGAATTCCCAAAGCAATACATTCGCGAAGAGCAGTATATTCTTCTTGCTGATCAACGATGATTACAATATCAGGCAACCCCTCCATATATTTAATTCCATCCATATATGTTTGTAAATGAAATAATTGTCTCTTCAACACAGCCGCATCTCTTTTTGGAAGATGGTCGAATTTCCCCATCTTTTGTTCCGCTCTCAAATTCCTGAACCTATGAAGTCTTATTTCTGTAGTGTACCAATTCGTTAACATCCCACCGAGCCATTTTTTATTAACATAATGACACTGAGCCCGTATTGCAGCCCATGCTACTGAATTAGCTACTTTATTCTTTGTACCAACAATTAAAAATTGTTTTTCTCTACTTGCTGCATCAAAAACCAAATCACAAGCTTTTGATAAAAACCGAGCAGTTATAGTAAGATTTGGAATATGAATACCGTTTCGCTTTCCAGAGATATAAGGTGCCATTCTAGGATTCCATTTTCTTGTACCATGACCAAAATGAACTCCTGACTCCATCATCTCTTCCAAATTGATGTTCCAATACCTTCTTGTCATTTCTCCTCACACTTCCTCTTTTTTTTTCAAAAAAAAAAGAGACGAAGAACTGGAAAAAAGTTGTTCCGACGGAACCTTAATCTTCTACCAACAATTAATTGTTGGTTAATTCGTTTCTATTGGAACTGGCACAACTCGAAGAAAATCCTATAAAAAAATTGTTCTGATATATCTTCTGAGAATCGTTTAAAATAGAAGAATCAAAAAATCTTCTGTGGTAGAACAAAATATCTCCCATTTCCCCCCCGAATAGATTTGTTTTTGAGGGTTCTAAAGGAATGTTGTTATCTTGCCTTAAACGGTGCGCAAATCCTTTGAATCCAGTCCCAGCGGGTATCATACTCCCCAGAACAACATTTTCTTTCAACCCTTTCAACCAATCTATACGACCCCGGAGAGAGGCTTTTGTTAAAACTCGAGCGGTTTCTTGAAAACTCGCTTCAGATATAAAACTTTGAGTGTTCAAAGCTGTTCTCGTTATTCCCAATAATATAACTTGATAACAAATGGCTTCTTCAAAAGCACGCCCCGTTCGCTTCGCTCGTAACAATCCAATCAACTCTCCGGGTAAAAAAACATTAGACATTCCATCTTCGGATACCAGCACTTTTGATGTTATTTGATGTACAATCATCTCTATATGTTTATTATGAATTTGAACCCCCTGAGATCGATAAATTTCTTGGATCTTATGAACCAAAGAAATACGACTTTGTACTCTAGTTAGTTCAGCACCAATCAAGAAACACCAAGGAATGCCAAGAATTCTTGTTATACGTTCGTTCCAACCCCTAACCCGTCTTTCCAGATTCATTGATATTGAATCAACCGAACGCACTTCTAAAACCTGTTCCACCTTTTGAAGACCCTGTGTTATATCACCAGATTTTGATTTTTCATATATAAATGTAACTAATGTATCTCCTTTGTAAAGGATTTCCCCATAATGGCCATGAACAGTTGCGCCGGGAGTGGCTAAATAAGGCTGAGCTGCTCTTATTACTACAGAACGGATTTGAACAATTAAGACTTGGCCGGATTTTTTGTGTATTCTATTTTTTGTTATACATACATTGTCACAAATAAACTGTCCAATACTCATTATTGTGGATGTCTCCTCACAATAATTATAGTGGAGAAAATACCAATTCAAATAGAATAGATTCAAAATTCTGTTACTGCATATACCGATATTATAAATTATTCCATTTGAATCTATGAAATAAAATTTCAGTACTTCAAATTTTATTTTTAAATTGTCAAGTTGCAAATAGTTAGTTACCGAGATCTGATTATGAGTTAGTAAATAGTAAAAAAAAGAAAAATTCACAATTGGAAGGGCTGTTCCTACAGGGCCCAACAAATCAATTCTGGAATTCCTTTTAATGGATTTTATATTGTGATATTTTACACCGTTGAATAAACCTGTTCGAGAACAATCAGATGATGACAAAATTATCAAAGGTTTATTATATTCATTATTTCTATTCAATAACGTACGAATAGTTCCTTGATTTTGGCTAAGACTAAGCGATTCTTGAATCTTTCTTGTCTTGTAATAAAAGGGATTGATATTGATGCGATCTGATCTATTATCAGAAATAAATCTTGAACCTGGCGGATCATTTCTTTTTTCGGTTCCGGTATACGTACTAGGAGATTTCACTAAGTCAATTCTTAGAAAATCACGCATTAAACCCCTTGCTCTTACTTCAACAAGGGAAGTATAGGCCTGTTCCATCGAAAATTCTTTTTTGTCTTGGTTCCAATTCAATACGAAACACGTCCGAAATAATTGAATACTTATGCCATAAAATCCCCCCAAAATGATGGGTTTACCCACGATATAATTGACAACTTGAAGTTGAATATTATCCATTTCCTGTAACACATCTTGCGGGAAGAATGTTGTTAAACTTATACCCCCCGCTGTTTCAGATATGACTACAGGTCGAACCAAAACAAAATACTTTTTATTGGTAAGTGTAATCCGTTGGACATAAACCCAATTTTTCAGGTTTTTTTTGAATTCCTTGGAATTTGTTTTTCCAGGTCTTGGTGATATCAAGATGTCACTGTGGTGGAATATCTTATCGGTTTTTACCGTAAAATAGATATCTCCAGAAAAAATTGTTAATTCAATTTTTTTTTTTTTTATCTCCACTCGTACCAATCCACATGCACTGCTTCTTCGATTTAAAGCGATTCGTGTACCTATTCCAACGAGACTACTGTTTCGTACCATTATGGTAGAAGATCGAGGTAAAATATGCACTTCCTCTGAAATGAAAAATAGTTTCTTTTTTTTGTTTTTTCCTTTACTAATTTTTGTAACTCCTCGATACTCAATCAAATCCTCTTTTTTAACGATTGAATATGACTCTATAGTCTCATACTTCTTAATTCCCGAATTATTTATTTTGTATCTAGGATCATCGAAATATGCAATAATTTTTTTTCTACGGAAAATAACATTTATAGATAGTTCAATCATTATACCAGAATGGGACATTAGTTCTTTTTCTTGTTCTGGAATTGATTGAAATGGGATGCAAAATCTATTTTTACGCCTCTTTGCCAATAGATCAGAATTTTTGGCGAGAATGAATGTATATTTAGAAGGATCCGTGTATATGATTCGATTAAGTTCTGAATAATCAGGAATGCTCTCCTCTTTTTTACCAGAAAAATGAAAACTAACGAATTTGTGTCTCACTTGATCATTAGTCACTGATAGGTTAGAAAAAAATTTTCGTTCGACAGAACGAGAATAAACCTTCATTTGATCTTGATCCTTGTGGAGCAAAAGGAGGGCTACAGTGGATCGGCATGGACCTCCCGATAATATCCATAAATTACTTGTTTTTGGTAAGAGATGAACATTACTATATGTAAATTCAGGTGCATGGTACACATCGGTACTCCAATGCATTTCTCCCTCTAAGTCAGAATAAATATGTTTTCGAACCCTCTCTTTTAAATTAAAATTGGATATTCCCGAATGAATCTCAGCAATTGCCTGTTCCGATTTTACATATTGATCATTTTGAACTAAAAGAAAGCTTTTTGGTGGAACCTTCACGTTATGTATAAAATCGGAACTCTCAATAATTACATACAAATCGATATAACATAGAAAAGCAGGGTGCCCGTGACGTGTACGTGTGGGATGAACCAAATACTCATTGAATTTTATTTTTCCATTAGAAGGGGCCCGTACATGTTCTGCAGTCCCCCCGGTGAATACTCCACCGGTATGAAAAGTTCTTAATGTCAGTTGAGTACCCGGCTCTCCAATAGATTGACCCGCAATAATACCTACAGCTTCCCCTAATTCGACGAGGTCACCATGAGTAGGACTCCAACCATAACATAATCGACAGATCCAAGATGTACCTTTACATGTAAAGGGAGTTCGAATAGATATTGGTTGTCCTCGAAAGATTCTTAATCGATTGGCAAGTCCAATTCCAATATCGTGATTACGGGCAGCAATACATCGAGAACCCATATATATATCATCTGCTAATACACGACCAATTAATGTTTGGCTAAAAATTCTTTTCCCTTTTTGAGGACTCACAGAAATACTTTGTATAGTTCCGCAATCCGTTCTACGTACAACAATGTGTTGAACTACTTCAACAAGTCTGCGTGTGAGATATCCAGCATCTGATGTTCGTACAGCAGTATCGACAACTCCTTTGCGAGCTCCATAGCAAGAAATAATATATTCTGTTAACGAAAGGCCTTCGCATAAATTGCTTTGAATGGGTAAATCAATCATTTGTCCTTGTGGATCCGCCATTAATCCTCTCATACCAACTAATTGATGTACCTGAGATGCATTTCCTCTAGCTCCCGAAAAAGACATTAAATGGACGGGATTAAGGGGATCAGTCATCCTAAAATTGGGATTCATTTCTTGTCGAAAATATTCACTTGTAATAGACCATATCTCAATAGATTGACGTAATTTTTCTACCGCGTGTATACTCCCATCATGGTAGTGTTTTTCCAAAATGAAACTTTGTTTTTCAGCATCTTGGATTAGCCATCCTTTCGTGGGAACTGTTAAAAGATCATCAATTCCTAGTGAAATAGATGTAACAGTGGCTTGCTGAAAACCCAGAGTTTTTACTTGATCCAAGATATGTGATGTATATGCCATTCCGAAGTGATCCAGTAATCCGTTAATAAGTCGTTTCATGGCAGTTCCATCTATTATTTTATTGTGAAAGACAAAATTGACCCCTTCTGCCATAAGTACCTCTATATTCTGCTGATATAGGATTCAACAATGGGTTTAAGTCGGTGATTCAAAAACTTCCTTTTATCGATTCACGTGGAAGGGGAGGAACTATGATACTAGTTGAACCATTGAGACATGAACTTTCATCGGTATCTATAGAATTGCTTAGATTAAGTAACATATGATTAAGTACCCTATGAGCAGGCCCAAGAAAATCCTTGTATGGCCTCTTCGATTTCTCTATAAAGGGAAATATGACCAATCGTAGTTCGAATGTATATACAACGAATTTCTTTTTTTACACTTCTTAGATACTGTTCATAAATTTCATGATAAGTACCCAAGGATTCATAATGAACTTCCATAGGAGCTTCTCTTGAAGCAATAAAGTGTTGATCTAGTCGCCACCGAAGCCACAAAAGACTATCTATATCTAAATTGCTTATTTTCTGCCGAGAAGTTCCAATTGCATCATAAGAATTAGAAAAAGGGTATTTTTTTGTATATTTAGTATCATGATTATTATCAACTCTTTCATTTTGAGAGTTATAGTTTTTGAAATTCCACGGGTTATATCGATTTGCACAAATAGTTCGGCTATTTCCGATCGTTAATAAATAGAGTCCAATAAGCATATCTTGAGTTGGCACAGAAATGGGATCACCAATAGCTGGAGACAAGAGATTCATATGAGAAAACATAAGGAAACGAGCCTCCGCTTGAGCCTCCAAAGATAAAGGCGCATGAACAGCCATTTGATCTCCATCAAAATCTGCATTGAATCCCTTACAAACTAATGGGTGTAAACAAATAGCGCGTCCTTCCACTAAAATGGGTTGGAATGCCTGTATGCCTAATCTATGCAGAGTAGGTGCTCTATTCAGCAATACAGGATGCCCTTGCATTACTTCCTGAAGTATTTCCCATACAATGGTTTCTTTGTCCCGAATTTGACTCTTCGCAACTCCTATGTTCGAAGCAAGATGTTGTTTAATTAGACCGCGAATTACAAATATCTGGAAAAGCTCTATTGCTATTTCACGGGGTAATCCACATTGATGTAATGAAAGTGATGGACCTACGATAATAACAGAACGTCCTGAATAATCGACTCGTTTTCCAAGCAAAGTCTCACGAAATCTTCCCTCTTTTCCTTCAATTACACCAGAAAACGACTTATAAATTTTATTATGACCATCCCTCATTGGTTGTCCACGAATTCCATTATCAAGAAGTGTATCCACGGCTTCTTGTATCAATTTCTCCTGACACATTACTAATTCCCCCGGAGTAGACCTACTTGTTATTAATAGGTCATTAAGAGTATTGTTCCGATAGATAACTCTTCTATATAGTTCATTAATATCCGAACTCATTAGTTTACCTCCATCTATTTGAATGATCGGTCTTAGTTCGGGGGGAAGAACTGGTAATAGACACAAAATCATCCATTCTGGTTCGATATTCGTTCGAATAAAATATTTAGCTAATTCTATGCGTCTAACCAAAAAATCCTTTCTTCTTCCAACCTTTTGATCTTCCCATTCATTACCTGTAGACCCCTCTTTTCCTAATTCTTTCCATTCAACAAATGAATAATCCATAATAATTCGCAAATCCAAATCGGCTAATTGTTCTCGGATAGCCCTTGCTCCAGCAGAGATTTCACGATTTCGAAATGTATCAAAGCCTTTGGCAGTAAAAAAAAAGGGGATGCTATATTTCCAAGATTGAATTTCATATTCGAATGAACCTCGTAATCGTAAGAAAGTCGGTTTTTTAATTATAGACCTAGCAAAAGAAAAATTGGGATAGGATACTAGAAGCTCTCCCCCCCTCAAAACAGGACGTGAAAGTTTCCTCTCATCCGGCTCAAGTAGTTATACCAAATATAGAAAGTGATTCTCGTTTTCAAATTATAAAAATCTACTTCTTACTCAAGTTTCCAGAGAAAACCATTTCGTTAATTAATTTTTTTTTTACTTAGTTTAGAGTTTCGAACTTATATTTTATGAATTTTTTATTCAAAAGAAAGTACGACATAAATAAAGTGTGAAATTCTTGAGTATTCTACTTCCCTTCGAATCATGAATCCTCTTTAATTATTTAAATTTAATTAAAGGAGTGTCTTCGAATTTAATTAAAAAAAGGATTTACTTGTTTATATATCGTTCTATTCGATCTTTTAGGTCCCAATCTTTTTATTTTACTTCGACGATTATGCTACGATGTCCTTCAAGCCTATACGCGATAGATAGGCTCTTATAACCATGACAAATTTGCTATAAATAATTTTTTTTGTGGAATTAACCACTTCCTTTCTTTTAAATTTTGAAATTATAAAAAAACATAACATACATAAAGAAGTTTTGGTTTCACGAAGTACAACTGGGGATTCCTATTTATTTGGATTTGGTACGGAATCAACCATAGATCAATCCCCTTTTTTGGAGTATTTAATACTCCAAAATTATGAGCTTCATCTTAATCTTATTTTCCAAAAAAAAAAAGCATGTCAGAATTGGGGCATCCCAAGTGGATTGAGTGGGATGACAGTTTCTCATTTCGAATCTGTAAAATCTGGATTTCGATCAAATCACACATCGCAGTATACTAAACCTTCTAATTCTTTAATAGGTTTATCTAAAAGATTCGCAATATAACTAGGAAGACGTTTCAAATACCACACATGAGTTACTGGGCAGGCCAGTTTGATGTAGCCCATTTGATATCGTCGTGTTCTAGAATCCACAAATTCGACTCCACATTTTTGACAAAATTTTTGGTTTTCTTTTTCATCTTCGATTATTTGAAAATTTCCACAAGCACAAATTCCATTTTTTATAGGCCCAAAGATTCTTTCACAAAATAATCCATCTTTTTCCGGTTTATTAGTTTTATAATGAAAAGTATGGGGTTTTGTCACCTCTCCAACTCTCTCTCCGTTCGATAAGATTTTATTAGCCCAAGCACTTATTTGTTGAGGAGAAACCGAGCCAACTCGGAGTTGTTGATGTTTATAACGATCGATCATAGAAGAAAAAAAAAAAATGAATTCCGATTAAACTTCCTTACTATTAATCCGGAAGTTCTTTTCAGATACAAGGAAATGATTCAGTTCCAGAGCTAAGGATCGTAGTTCGCGAACGAGTAATCGAAAAGATTCTGGAGCATCCTCAGGGTTCGATATTGTTCTTCCTACAATGGTAGTACCAAGTGCCTCCTGCCGAGCTCTAATATGATCCGATTTATAAGTAAGCATCTCTTGTAAAATATGAGCAACCCCCAATCCTTCTAAGGCCCAAACCTCCATTTCTCCTACCCGTTGTCCCCCTCGCTTAGCCCTTCCTCTAAGGGGTTGTTGTGTAACAAGTGCGTAATGCCCGCTGGAACGTCCATGTATTTTATCATCAACTTGATGAATTAATTTTAAAATATAAGGATTTCCTATGATAACAGGTTGTTCAAAAGAATCCCCTGTTCTTCCATCAAATATTCTACTTTTTCCCGGATACTCGGGTTCAAATACCCAGGGATTTACCCTTTGCCTACTGGCTTCATATAATTCAGAAAACACAAGTTTTCTCGAAGCCTCTTGTTCATATCTCTCATCAAAAGCTCCTATCCGATAATGTCTGTCTAGCAGACTGCCTGCTAACCCGAGTGCGCATTCAAATATCTGTCCTACATTCATTCGTGAAGGTACTCCTAACGGGTTGAAGACCATATCAACAGGTCTTCCATCTTGCAAATAAGGCATATCTTGTCTCGGTAAAATTTTTGAAATGATACCTTTATTTCCATGCCTTCCGGCCACTTTATCGCCGACTTTTATTTCTCGTTTCTGTAAAATATATACACAAATTTTTTCTGGATTATAATTCGAATTACAACCTATCTTTCTCCAGCCCCATCTCACATCAATAACTCGACCTCTACCACCTGTAGGTAATTTTAGACAAGTTTCTTTTGAAGTGGAAACTTGAATGCCAAGTATAGTGCGCAATAATTTATCTTCTGGGGCATACAACAATTCTTTCGCCACCTGAGGCGTTAATTTACCTACTAAAATATCGCCCGCCTCTACCCAAGATCCCAGCATCACAATTCCTTTTTTGTCTAAATTTCGAAGTAAATGAGATTCTAAATGTGGTATTTTAGTAGTGATCTTTTCGGGACCTTGTCTTGTCACATGAGTTTTAATTTCATATTTCTGTATGTGAAAAGACGTATAAATATCCTCATATACTAAACGCTCGCTAATGAGTACTGCATCTTCAAAATTATAACCATCCCATGACATATAAGCTACTAATACGTTTTTACCCAAAGCAAGTTCGCCACCAACCGTTGCAGTGTTGTCAGCCAAAATATGTCCCCTTTTAATACATTTATCCTTCCAAACTTTTGGTTTTTG